TTTACAATTATAGCTTTCATACCTGTTTATTTTGTATCGGTCTCCCGGATAAAGAAAAAACAAAAACAATAGTAAAAGAGAAAAAGACAGCGATTCAAATCAAGATTTATCCGGTTCCTCCTATGTCAAATTCAAATTACAACAAAGAAAAGAAAGTCGAAAAGGAACAGAACAATGTTGTATCAGACTACCTGTCTTTTTGTAGTTGGATCTCCAAGTTTTTGGAATGCTCCAAATTCCACTTGAGCATCCAAATCTGGGTCAATACCAGCAAAAACATCTCTGAACAAAGTTCTAGCACCATGCCAAATGTGTCCGAAAAAGAAAAGAAGAGCAAACGAAGCATGTCCAAAAGTAAACCAACCCCTTGGACTGCTACGAAAAACACCATCCGATTTCAAAGTAGCACGATCTAATTCAAAAATTTCACCCAATTGAGCACGTCTAGCATATTTTTTCACAGTAGCAGGATCACTATAACTGACGCCATCGAGTTCGCCGCCATAGAACTCAACAGTTACACCTACTTGTTCGACACTATACTTTGATTCCGCCCTTCTAAAAGGAACATCGGCTCTAACAATTCCGTCTCCGTCTACCAAAACAACCGGAAATGTTTCAAAAAAAGTAGGCATACGACGTACAAAAAGTTCACGCCCCTCTTTATCTCTAAAGATAGGGTGTCCTAACCACCCAACAGCTATTCCATCCCCGTTGTCCATTGAGCCCGCTCTAAACAATCCCCCTTTTGCCGGATTATTGCCGATGTAATCATAAAAAGCTAATTTTTCAGGAATTTTAGACCAAGCTTCGGATAAACTTTGATTTTCGGCTAGTCCAGCACCAACTCTTCGATATATTTCTTGTTGGAAGTATCCCTGATCCCATTGATAACGAGTGGGACCAAATAATTCAATCGGGGTTGTTGCTGAACCATACCACATAGTTCCAGCAACAACAAAAGCTGCAAAAAAGACAGCAGCGATACTACTGGAAAGTACGGTTTCAATATTTCCCATACGTAATCCTTTGTACAGACGTTGGGGTGGACGGACACTAAGATGGAAAAGGCCCGCTAATATGCCTAATGTCCCTGCTGCAATATGATGAGAGGCTATTCCCCCGGGAACAAAAGGATCAAAACCTTCCACACCCCACGCGGGATTTACGGATTGCACCCTTCCGGTTAGTCCATAAGGATCGGACACCCATATTCCAGGACCATACAATCCGGTTACATGAAATGCGCCAAAACCAAAGCAAGCCACCCCTGAAAGAAATAAATGAATTCCAAAGATTTTGGGCAAATCCAAAGATGGTTTTCCTGTACGTTCATCACAAAAAATTTCTAGATCCCAATAAACCCAATGCCATATAGCCGCCAAGAAGCACAAGCCAGAAAACACAATATGTGCCCCAGCCACACCTTCGTAACTCCAAATACCCGGATTTGTTATAGTCCCTCCTGTGATACTCCAACCGCCCCATGAATTGGTTATTCCTAAACGAGTCATGAAGGGTATAACGAACATACCCTGTCTCCACATTGGGTCAAGAACAGGGTCAGAAGGATCAAAAACCGCTAATTCATATAGAGCCATCGAACCGGCCCAACCAGCAACCAGAGCTGTATGCATTATATGAACAGAAAGCAAACGACCAGGATCATTCAATACGACGGTATGAACACGATACCAAGGCAAACCCATGAAAATACCCCTTATATCAACAAAAAATATACACTATGTAACTTTATTGCACTGGAAAAATATGCTATGGACCCTCTTTTTGTTTTTTTTTTGTCAGTGGATTATCTCGGGTAAAGGATTAATATTTGGTCTAGTTTTTTTAGTAATAATGGAACAATTCTATTCGTAGGAACAAAAAGAAGCCGATCTATTCTATACCCGATAAGTAACAATACGCAATGATAAAAGGGGGTTGACCCTATTTTATATTTATATGCGTATTTATATGAGTGAATGCAGACATATTTGTTCATCACTCCAAGGACCTATTCATAAGAATTTTCCTTTATTCATATTCATTTGGTCTTTTTTTTTTATTTATTTATGAACTTAGTCAATCTATAAATCTAGAAATCAAATATGATAAAATACAATAGGATAAGGACCAATCATTATTAAGACAATAAAATAAACCTATTGGTACGCTTCCGCATAAGAGCGCGATATACCACGTCTTTGTGTCGTCATTTTATGCCCATTGGTGTTCCAAAAGTACCCTTCCGGAGTCCGGGAGAAGAGGATGCCTCGTGGGTTGACGTATAGTGTGGCTTGTCCGATATATTGGGTCATGTGGTATTTCCCCGTTATCTCCCCCGATCGAGATATCCCCTCCTTCCCTCCAAAAAGATTGATTGAATCATCAAAAATTTGAAGTGTGAAATTAAATTCGATCTTTTTTTGGGGGGATATCCAGATCCGGATTAATATTATCAATTTAGAAGAATCTATGGTTGGCTTGGTTGGACCAATAAACCAATAAAATGAAGAATCCAGGCTCTGTTTATAAAAAATAATATATCTACGATTATTACTTATCATATATTTGGCAGAAACCATGAAATAAATTGAAGAAAAAAAAAAGAAGTCGTAGCAAAAAGACGTGGTATTGGAATATTTGTCCTATATGTGCAAATCCAAATCGGGCAGATCTTTTCTTTATTACTCGGAGTAGAACAGAAACCTAAAAGAATTGAAGAAACCCATTCCGAAACAAGAAAATGACATTGCGATTTAGATTCGATCTCAATGAAAACAATACATCAATGAGAACTTAGTTCAATAAGTTTAGTTTATTATAACATGTTTATTATAACCTAAGTAAACGGGTCAAAAGTCGTCTTTTTTGTTTCTTGAAAAATTTAAGAAAAAGCCCGCTATGAAAAAAAAGGGTTAACTCTACACATTGATTCTTTTTGGTGATTTTTGGTGAACCGTATGCATCAAAAGGTGCAGGTACGGCTCCTAAGAGATAAAATTTTATCCTAACCAATCGACTTTATCGAGAAAGACTACTTTTTTTAGGCCAAGCGGTTGATAGTGAGATATCGAATCAGCTTATTGGACTTATGGTATATCTCAGTATAGAGGATGATAACAAAGATCTTTATTTGTTTATAAACTCTCCGGGCGGATGGGTAATACCCGGAATAGGGATTTATGATACTATGCAATTTGTGCAACCAGATGTACAGACAGTATGCATGGGATTAGCCGCTTCAATGGGATCTTTTATTCTGGCAGGAGGAGAAATTACCAAACGTCTAGCATTCCCTCACGCTTGGCGCCAATGATTCTTTTATTTGAGGAAAAAAAGAAGACTATGCCTTCGCCATATGAATATTAAGTAATAATAGCACAGCACTTCGAGTTCGATATGATAATTTTTTTGTTTTTTCCAAAATTTTTCAATTATGTACCGAAAGGGTAGTATGAAAAGGGGATATTTCCTATTTTATCGGATCTATCGGGAGGAGCCTATTCCAGCGTCACAAACTTTTTTGTTTTCACACCGGAAAAGAAAGCTTTTAACAATATTTATGAAGACTATAAAAAAAAAGACACTTTGGGATTGCTGAATAAGAGACGCAATAATAAAGAAACGGAACCATCATAGTACTTTTTTAACTACTACACAAAACAAAAAAGGAAGGGTGGTTATTGGGTGATTTACCGATCCGGGTCTGATAGACCCCCTACATTTTCTATTTCTTCAATAGAAGATAAAAAATAAATTCCGTTGTAGAGCCGTATGCAATATGCAAAAGATGCCTGTACGGTACGTTTGTTCAATTACGTCTTATCTTTTTTTTATTCTTTACCTCTCTCGCTTTATCGTGTGAAATAGGAACCGTTTTTTATGTTATATCATCAGGGTAATGATCCATCAACCCGCTAGTTCTTTTTATGAGGCACAAACGGGAGAATTTATCCTGGAAGCGGAAGAACTACTGAAACTGCGTGAAACTATCACAAGGGTTTATGTACAAAGAACGGGAAAACCTTTTTGGGTTGTATCCGAAGACATGGAAAGGGATGTTTTTATGTCAGCAGCAGAAGCCCAAACTCATGGAATTGTTGATCTTGTAGCAGTTGAATAAAAAATTTGCGAGTATTCCGCGCCAAGGTTTTCAATTTTATCGTCTTACCGAGTTTAATAGAATATTTTCAATTAATATAATTAATCTAGATTAATAGAGGGAATATAAGTAATTTATAATCATCGGATTAGGATTGATCTAAACCAGCTCATTATGTATATGACTCAACATGCCAACTATAAAACAACTTATTAGAAACACAAGACAGCCAATCAGAAATGTTACGAAATCCCCCGCTCTTCAGGGATGCCCTCAACGCCGAGGAACATGTACTAGGGTGTATGTGCGACTCGTTCAGATCATGGACTAAGACAAAAAAATAAAGGAAAAAAATTCCAATATCAGTGATCAGTACCAATGAAATAGGATAGAATGCAAGAAACTATTTTCAAAAAAATCGATTACTAATACTTTCTATTGTGTATCAAATTTATGGTTTCCGTTGGTACAAATCCAATCACCTCAATTTGCAATTTCAAATGCGAAAGACTTTCCCATTGGTAGCAAATAGTTATCTATTAAGCAGGGGATATCCCATTTTAAAACTTGCAAGAACGGACTAACAGGGTCAGCTATTCAGCTAATCTTCATACTTAAATACCGTTACTGTGTAGGTAGATTTCGTTGTGAAAGACCTATTACTAGATATTTCATAGGTAGAGCCAAAGAGTGTGAACTGTACAAGTTAACAATAGCATTGATTAAATGAAGGAAAAATGAAGGAAGGGGCTCCGGTGTATAGAGGGGACCTCGCCATTTAAGAAGTAACCATAGAAACGATGGAACCCACTATTTCTTTTTTTATTTCATTTACTATGTTTTTTTTTGATACCTAGTCTCGATACAATTTTTTATTTCGAGGTGAAATGCTTAGAAATTTAAATAAAAAAATCGTGGTTGGGAAGGTTATAGTAGCAAAAGCCATTGGAATTTTTATTTTATACACTGGAATAATCCGTTTTGTTATTAATAGACTAGGAAAAAAGGGTAAAGAATAACTAAAAGAAACGAAATCAAAATAGTTATTCATCAAAGTTTCATTTATTCAATGACTAGAATTAAAAGAGGATATATAGCTCGGAAACATCGGACAAAAACTCGTTTATTTACATCAAGCTTTCGGTCAAAACTTACTATTTCTCAACAGAAAATAAAAGCTTTGGTTTCGGCCCATCGGGATAGAGATAGGAAAAAAAGAGATTTTCGTCGTTTGTGGATCAGTCGAATAAATGCAGTAATTCGAGAGAATAAAAATGAAAAATACTATAGCTATAGTATATTCATGTATAATCTATACAAGAGGCAGTTGCTTCTTAATCGTAAAATACTTGCACAAATAGCTATATTAAATAGGAATTGTTTTTATATGATTTCCAACGAAATCATAAAATAAAAATTCCCCGGAGACTGAACTCCGGGAAAGTAGAGTAGGTATTTGTATGAAAAAATATAATCATATGATAAAGTCGTCAAAATGAGCAACCACGTTCAATAAAAAAAGATTTATTCTTCTTCAACGATTCCCTTTTTTCTGACAACACGACAATCAAATTTGGATTATCGTAGTTTTCGAACAAAACATTAATCCGCATTTCATTTGAGTTTAGATTGGAATTTGAATTTAATTGAAGAGTAAACCCTTTTTTTTGTTTTAAGCCCAGTAGCTTGAGTAGTTGACTCACTTTTTTCAAATTCTTTTTCATTATTACGAAAAGGTAACGAAGATAAAATACGAGCTTGTTTTATAGCAATCGTAATTAATCGTTGTTGTTTTAAGGTCAATCTATTCACTCGTCTAGATAATATTTTTCCTTGTTCACTAATAAATCGACTAATTAAACTCATGTTTTTATAATCAATTCGATCCCCCGATTGGATCGGGGGCAAACGCCTACGAAAAGATCGCTTAGATTTAGGAAAGAGTCGTTTAGATTTATCCATGGTTTGTTTATTCCTTATCCCGAAAATACCATTTCTTACAAAATCGGATTTATTTGTTTTGTTTCCATTTTTGTTTATATTTATTTAATATTTAAATAGGTTTCTATTTATATATGTTATATATCTAGATAATTTATATAGATATACAATTTATATAAACATGAAATAATATCTCATTTTTCATTTGGAGGGATGACACACAGGCAATCCATTTTATCTATTTCTTTATCTCCCCGTGAATCGTATGTTTGCAACAACAGGTACAAAATTTTCTCAATTCCAATCGACTAGGCTTATTGTGTCGATTCTTTTGAGTAATATATCTTGAAATACTCGTTGATTCCTTATTAACATTAACACTGTTTCGAACACAATCGGTACATTCCAAAATGACCGTTACTCGTATATCTTTACCTTTGGCCATGAACCTCCTTTGGGTTTTTGATTCACTTAAAACTCTTCTATTTTCCGATTCGAAGCGAAGAAGAAGAAAAGAAGGAAAAAATAGAAGTTGCTAATCCGAAATCAAATTATGACAGATTTCGGTGCCATCAATAGAAGTATAGTAATAATTAAGTAATACAATGATTTCTAACTATCTTTAGAATCACAGTACATTATTTCAGTTTTTTATTTAAGTATCTTGTATGAGATTGTTGCCCCGCGCTAGCGATTCTATTTTCAGCCTCATCTCATTATTAATGAAATTCAATTGAAACCCGGGACCAGATTGCAAGTTTCATTGAGGTTGAATCCACTTTTTATTTTTTCTCTTTTCTTTCGAATTCGAAAAAAAAAACAACGAAAAAAGGAAGGGGATTAATTTCTTCATTCCTTCCCGTCTCAATAACTAGAATGAAAAAAAGGGGAATATCAACGCATCTGGGAATAAACGATTGATCTCTATCAATAGACCGGCCAAGGCTCCGAACCATAGAGTACTTATCACTGGTGCCACGGAGAGATATGTTTTTAGATCTCGCATTTCAAATCCTCCTTTCTTTATTCTTATTCTTTATTGTAATTTGTAATACATAATGGTAATCCATATATGATCAGATGTATATTTAGTTAATAATCACTTGTATTTGTACGCAGAATCTCTAATTCAAATAGAAATGTACAATAATTCCTTAGATATTCTTTTTTTTTAACAAAAAAGAGGTCCATTTCTGCCCGAGCATTCCCTAAAAAAATGAATATTTTTTAGGTGGGTTTATTTCATCTTTTATTTTTTTTTTTTCATATGTATATAATTTTTTTATTACTATTATATGTTATACAATATGAAACTAGAAAGAAAAAATGGCAGCATAATTTAGATATATCAACATACAGATGTGGAAAACAAGACAAAGATTCTTTAGAATGACACTGTAAAACAATTGAAAGGGATGTAGCGCAGCTTGGTAGCGCGTTTGTTTTGGGTACAA